TTTCTAATAAAAAAGTGCTTCTGAATTGATCTCGTCTTTTAAGAATTTTCATTTTTCTTTGTTGATTAATAACTTTATCCTTGAATAAAAAAGACTTTTAAAGGAATATCCCATAGATATTTCAACCTATCATTTTCGATTACGAAAAAGAATTAGACATTGCATTATATAACAAGAATTTTATTTCTCTAAATAAAATAGAAATAGTTATGAATAAAGAAATATCTCTTTTTGCAATTCTAGTCTTTTTATTTTATTTCGTTCCTACTCTCCTTTCTCAGAAAAAGGGGATATTAGCCAAAGTAAAAGATTTCTTCGTTCTTGATAGTTATTTACTTAATCGGTGGATAGGAACATACTCTGGATCGAAATCGCGGGGAGTACTTCTTAATAATTTCTACCAACTTAAAGCCCCAATTCAAATTACTTTTCTATAAAGAAATATCCTGTTGGATAATTTACAGAATCTCCATTACTAATCCTTTGTGTATCTTGGTCTTCCTAACCATCCACTTATTTTTTTGAATCTCCCATGAGGGTAATCCATCTATGTAATAGATAGTAAAAACCCCATATAGTTGATCTTTTGAACCCGCTTCAAGCCGTGATGACTAATCAACCAATCTTGGGGTAGATAGTCTTGACTGCTTATATTTACTTTGACTTAATTCTTGTACATACGAAATGAGATTGAATTCTTTTAACAGCAAATTTTTCAGCCGTTTTATTTCACTCATATAACTATCCGGTTTAGTTCATCAACCCCAATGATGAATACAAAAATAAAAAATAGATATTCAACGCCTTTAACTTTCTTGCTAGAAAGAAAAGAAATAGGGGAAGTTTTATGTCTCACCGAATCACACGTAGAGATATTGATAATACACATAGAGTTAATGGTATTTCATAACTAATTGATTGAGCAGCAGCCCTTAATCCACCTAAAAAGGAATATTTATTATTTGATCCATATCCTGACATAAGAAGTCCAATGGGAGCAAGACTTGAAACAGCAATCCATAAAAAAACACCAATACTAAGATCGGCTAGAATAAGGCGATAGCTAAAAGGAATTACTGAATAACTTAGTAAAATGGATATGACTGCTATGGATGGCCCGATACTGAATAAACGAGTATCTCCTCTAGATGGAAGAAGATTCTCTTTGAAAAGTAGTTTTGTACCGTCTGCTAGAGCTTGAAGAATTCCCAAAGGCCCGGCATATTCGGGTCCAATACGTTGTTGTATCCCTGCAGATATTTCTCTTTCTAACCAAACAATTACTAGTACACCTAGTGTGATTCCTAATACAAGAGTGAAAATAGGGACAAACATCCATATGATCCCGTAGATTTCTTTTAAGGATTCCAATCTGGAAAAAGAATTGATAGCTTGTATTTCTGTTGTATCAATTATCATTTCAACGATCAACTTCTCCCATAATGATATCTATGCTACCTAGTATCGTCATAATATCAGCCAATTTCATTCTTTTAACTAACTGAGGAAGAATTTGCAAGTTGATAAAACCCGGTGGTCGAATTTTCCATCTCCAAGGAAAAACACTCTGATCTCCTATCAGAAAAATTCCCAATTCTCCTTTTGGCGCTTCGACTCTTACATAAAGTTCTTGCTTGGACAATTCAAAAGTTGGAGAAGGTTTTTTACTAATAAATCGATAGTCAAAATCATTCCATTCAGGATCTTTTATTCTATCAAAGCGTCGGATTTCTAAATTCTCATAGGGTCCTCCTGGAATTCCTTCTAGAGCCTGTTGGATAATTTTTATGGATTCTTTCATTTCACTGATTCGTACTAAATACCGAGCTAATGAATCCCCTTCCTTTTGCCATTGAATCTCCCAATCAAATTCGTTGTAACACTCATAACGATCGACTTTACGAAGATCCCATTGTATTCCGGAAGCCCGTAGCATTGGTCCTGATAAACCCCAATTTAGTGCTTCTTCTGCGCCAATAATGCCTACGCCTTCAACTCGTTCTAAAAAAATAGGATTCCGTGTAATAAGCTTTTCATATTCAGAAACCCCGGTTAAAAAATAATCGCAAAAATCCAAACATTTATCTATCCAGCCATGAGGTAGATCAGTAGCTACTCCTCCGATACGAAAATAGTTATGCATCATGCGCATACCGGTAGCAGCTTCGAATAGGTCATAGATCAATTCTCGTTCTCGAAAAATATAGAAGAAAGGGGTCTGTGCCCCAATATCCGCCATAAAAGGTCCAAGCCATAATAAATGGGAAGCGATCCGACTTAACTCCAACATAATCGCTCTGATATAGCTAGCCCTTTTAGGTACTTGAATATTGCCTAGCTGTTCGGGTCCATTTACGGTTATTGCTTCTGTGAACATAGTAGCTAAATAATCCCAACGTGTTACATAAGGTAAATATTGTATAATTGTTCGATTTTCCGCAATTTTCTCCATCCCTCTATGTAAATAACCCAATATTGGTTCACATTCAATAACATCTTCACCATCGAGAGTAACGATCAGTCGAAGAACACCATGCATTGATGGGTGGTGAGGGCCCATATTGACTATCATGAGGTCTTGTCTTGTAGTTGGTGCAATCATAAGTTTTTTCCCGAGTCATTCTTCCCATGCATTGCTGAAAGTAAAAAGAAGTTCATCAAAATTTAAACGACTAAACTCAAATGGTATCACGCTTCAAATTAACGAGTTTTTATCTCTCGAATATTCAACTCGCCAATTAATTCTTTATAGCGTTCTCTATTTTTTTTTAACAAATAGGCCAGCAGCCGTTGACGTTTTCCCAAAATTTTCCGCAAACCTCTCTGAGATGAAGAGTCTTTTTTGTGCAATTCCAAATGTGAAGTAAGTCTCCTTATCTTAGTCGTGAAACTGAATACTTGAAATTCAACAGACCCCCTGTTTTCTTCGTTTTCTTTTTGAGAAATAACCGAAATGAATGACTTTTTTACCATAAAAAAACCCCCTTTCCCTTTTTACAGATATGGATTTTACCGATCAGTAATAATAATGCCATTAATTTGAATGTGATATATACAATAATCTAATCCCAATTTATTTAGGAACTCCCAATTTTCTGAATTCAAATCAATCAATTCAATTTGAAATTGAAGTTAGATAGGTATAGAAAAGGATTGGTACATTTTCCCATCAAAGAATTTAGACTTAAAACGAAGAAGGTTTTGTTGATTCATTTCGAGATCTACTTGAGCCATTATTCATTTCATATTGGATATTAATATTGGATATTAGAATGAAATGTGAGACAAGGCATGTGCTCTGTGTCTTTGCTTATTTTCATATACCCTATTATATATATATAGGGTATAGGTATATATAGGGTATTATCCACGAATTCTCAATCGTGGATACATCTGTATCCTTAACATACTGAAACAACTGCCATTATTGGTATCAAACCAATAACGATTCAGACAAGCTAAATCCTCTAATCGATAATTAGGCCAAAGAAAGAGCTTTAATTTCATTAATTTATTTTTCTCTCTATCAAGGTGCTTACTGTCATACGAAACTTGGCTGCTGTTTTTTACGTTCTTTCCATTCCAAAATACTGGATTTCTATCTCCACCATTTCGATTCTTTGAATTGAAACAATTTAGAATTCTCAATTTTCTACGACGTCTAAACGATAAAATATTTTCAGGAACAAGCAAATCAAAATGATTTTTGTCTCTATTTATAGTTATTCTTTGATGTGCTGAAATAGTTTCATCAAAATTTTTCTTAAAAAGATATCTTTGTTCTTCGTATTTTTGATTAGTTTGGTGTTTACTCTTATGAACCAACGAAATACCTATGGTTTGATACGTAATAAATTGGCCATCATTTTTTCCAGACAGACGAATGGGTTCTATAATCAAGACTCCCTTTTTGATCAATTCTGTAAGAGTTAAATTCTTCTGAATCAGCATTATATCCAAACAAAATGCTCTCGTTTGAATCGAAGAGATAGTAATTTTTCTTGGATCTATTAGTCTAAGCAGGAGACAATATACCTTGATATTATTGATAATTCTTTGATTCAACGTATCGTTCCATCTCAATTGAAAAACCAAAAAACGTTTCAGGAAGGAATCTAGTTCTGCTTCCGTGCTGCTTTTATATTGTTTTTTCTTTTGCGCTTTTTTCATGTCTGATCTTGCATAATTTTCTTCAAGATCTTTTTGTTGTGAGAGAACAGATCCAAGATCTCCTCGACTTGTAGATTCTTTTTCTTCTTGATTTCGATGCTTTTTATTCGATGGTATCAAAAAACTTCCTTTTTGCTTTTCATTGATCTTTTTATTTTCACTACTATTTTCATTTCTATTCCAATTAAAAAGAAGTAATTTTCTTGGTATAAACCAAGGTTTCGTTTTATATGCATTATAAAGTAACACAAGTTCTGGGAAGAACCAAAGTTCCAGATTCGCTAGGTGACGCTTTAGCATTTTTTCATTCATTCCCATCCAATCAAAAAAAACTTTGTCAGAGTTTGGTAGATTGATTTCTGGAATCATAAGATAAAAAAGATCTTTTTTATCAATTATTTCATAATTATTAGTACCAATTTTAGTATTTTGATTCCTATTGATATCGATCCTGATCCAGGCCTCAATATCGACTTTTTGTCTAAGATCAAAATTGATAATTTTCCAATCAAAATATTTTCTATTGGTCGTTTTTTCGATATATAGAATATTGACCTTTCCTAGATAAGGGATGTTTCTCAGCATATCAAAAAGGCTTTCTTTATTTGTGTTATAAGAAAGCTCTTGGTTCTTATGTCCTTGAAACGGAGAAAGGCATTCCGTTTTCTTTTCATAAGTAAGAAATTTATATGATAAAAGATCATATCTATAGTATTTTTGAAAATTATCTTTTTGATTAGATAATGAATATACTTCAAATTGTTTTTGTTTTTTGGAACCAATTAATTGATCTTTTTCATATGAATGCCTTTTACTAAAATTTGATTTTTTAGCTATACGACGCTGATGAACTGTATTTCGCCACTTTTCTGGTATTAATCTAGACCATCTGATCTGAGATAAATCGTATTGATAATGTGCTCTTAACCAGTTTTTCCATTGATTCATTTCATAACTCGGAAGTTTCTTATCTCCTAATTTAGAATGAACCATTCCTTGTGGTTCAAAAGAATCTTTTATTTCAGGCTTAACAAAAAAAGGTATTCCTTTAGATTGAATAACAGAGCTCAATTTATACGAGTTACTCACTTGGATTTGTGATAATTTGTAAAATACATAGGCTTGTGACATGTGGGATAAGTCATAAAAAATAGGTGAATTTTTTTTACTATTACGAACATTATCAAGTGACTTTTTTATAGTCGAAATAAAGGTAATTGGATTTTTCTTTTTTTTATTAATTATTTCTTGTTTTCTTTCGTTATTGTAAATGGATTTATCAATAATTTTTTTTGTTGATTCAAGAAAACATTCTGTATTCATTTTGGGAATATTAATGATAGATAAAAACATTTCTGTGTATATTCTTTCAATGAAAAATTTCAAAAAAAGGGGTAATTTCGAAATTAATCGAGCATTTCTTTTTTTTAATATTTGCCATTTTTCGAATCTTTTAGCATTATAACTTGTTTTGTTAGGACTAATATTATTTATTTTTGGAGTTATTTTTTTTGTCTCTTTTGTGATTCTTTCTATTTGATTTCGAATTGTACTTGTTCTATCAGTCAGATCCTTCATTTTTTTTTCTGTCAATGAAGAATTTGTCGAACTCGGAGATGCAATTTGACTAAATGATTCGTGAATTATCTGATTGCTGATTATAGAATCTTTTTTTTCGTTAATTTCACTCGATTCATATACTTCTTTTAATCGAAATAATAGAATTGGATTTACTTTTGAAAGTTCTTTTATTATTTTTTTTAGAAAAATAACACTTTTGATAACGCGTTTTTTTGTTTCTTTTGAGACTTTTCGAAGTAATTTTGTTTTTCCTTTAAAAACTATTAGAACTTGAAAATATTTCTTTTTAAATTTTCCAATTTTTCTTTCGAAGTCCTTAAAAATGGGTTTAAAAAAGGAAGGTCGTTTTCGGGGCGAACCAAAAGGAACTTCAGCTTCCATTCCCCAAACTGTTAAAAAACAAAAATCATCGTTTTCTTTTTTCTTTTTCATTAGATCTTTCTGAGAGGATCGTAGTTTCGATTTGTGCCAAGGTTTCATACAGAAAGGAAATAAGATTTTTATCTGAATACCGTCTGTCTGCCAATTTTTCGGAAATTCTGTTTCGGATAACGGAACACCATTATAGGTACATTTAACATGCATCTCGCTATTCCATTCCTGTAAATCCTCAGACCATTCAGGAAGTTGCAATAGGAATATACGTCCAATATTTTTTGCAATTATGAATGAAGGTAATAGAATATATTTTCTAAATATAGATTGAGTTACTAATATGAAACCTCTTATTACTTGCGCGCCTGGAGTGGTATCCCAGGCCTCTGCTATGTCTATTCGCGCTTTCTCCTTTCTTTTGTTCTTCTCTTTTTTTTCGTCTCTTTTTGTTTGCTCTTCTGTATAGTCTACAATTTTGAATGCTTCCCCCTTCCCCACCCAATTTCGCAAAATTATTTTAATAAACTCGGAGATATCAAAAGAAAAAAGAGGGGATTTTTTTATTCTGTCCAAAAAAAGAGGCGAATGCACATTTGCTTGAAACAATTCCCAAATAACTATTTTACGCCTCTGAGCTCGCATAGAACCTTTGATTATACCTCGCCGAAAATCGGATTGTTGTGAATAGCGCATCAAAGACATTTCGTCTAGTTGATCGGGCGGATTAGGATCCTTATCCGTATTTTCCTTATTAGACGTAAAAATTATTACACGTTTGGCTTTTCTTGAACGAATTTCATGATCGACTGGTATATCTTCTTGATATTCTCCTGAGTGTTGTTCCAAATCGGTGATTAATTTGTATGACCATTGAGGGACTTTTTTACTTATTTCTTTTATTTTAATCGATTTTGTGTTAATTTTTTGACCATTAGCATCAGTTAGAATTTTAGGTAATAAATATTTAACAAATTTTGTTCCCTTTTTTGAATATATTCTTCCTTCTGAAAATAAGGAAAGACCCTTCCAACTTAGATTTGATCCTGATTCTTCTCTAAGAAATTTACTGATGAAAGTTAAGAAATCAATAATTTCTGTTGATAATAGTTTTTTATCAAATCTATTTAATTTTTGTTCAATTTCTTGGTAATCAGTATTTGGAAGAAGGATACCATGAATACGATTTATCCCAAATTTCTCTATTAAATTTTCTGTCGAAGTTTTTTTTAGGATGGAATGTAAAAGGCTTTTGTAGATTATTCTCCGATATGATCCGTTCAAGAAAGGATCATACCTTTTGGATAAGTATTCTTTTGTATAATCATCATTACACAATCGAGTCCTTGTTTCGAGTATATTCAAAGAAATATATTC